GCATTTGACTACGTACCACTAAAGGATTTAATCGCAAACTTGACAGATAACCCAGAAACTCTAAATTATCTTTAGATAATTGATTTATCTTGACCTTTTGCGATTGAAACCATACGGAAAAATAACGTTGCCATAAATTAACAAAATAATATTTCCATTTATTCATCAGAAGCGGCGTATCCTTTGTTGCCAGAATGCATTTTCCGCGATATCTAACATAATGTATGAAAGGATCCTTGAGCAACCCTAGGATCGCCGGAAAATTATTAACAAAGACTTTAAAAAAATGTTGTATTTTTCCATAGAATAAAATTCGCTCAAAAAGGACTTCATAAGATGTCGATCGTAAATGAGAAGACCGCTTGCGTAGAAAAAAAAAGATGGATTCGTATTCACATACATGAGAATTATATAAGAACAAGAAAAATCTTGGATTCAAAATTGATTTTTTTTTAATATCAAAATTCTTCCAATTGCAATACTCGTATAGACAGAACCGAAAAAAATGCAAAGAAGAGGCATCTTTTACCCGGTAACGTAGGGTTTGAACCAAGATTTCTAGATGGATGGGGTAAGGTATTAGTACATCTAACACATAATTAAAATGTGATAATTTGTCTTCTAAAAAGGGAAATATTGAATGAATTGATTGTAAATTATAAGATTTTTGTAATTGTTTTCCTTCGAAAGAGGATCCTAATCTTAGGGAAAATGGAATTTCTAGAATCACTGCAAATAAAACAGATATCATTTGATAATAGAAAAGATTGGTATGCCCAAAAAAGGGGTTTTGGTTCAAATCCTTAGTGGAAATAATCAAACGATTCTGTTCATACATTCGTAAAATTAAGCGTTTCACAATTAGTGAACTATATTTTTTGTCATAATCCGCATTTTCCACGAAAACGGAGCTATTTCTATTTAATCTATTTAAACCGTGATCATAAGCAAGTACATAAATATACTCCCGAAAAAAAAGTGGATATAGAAAACTCTGTTGCCGAGCCCCATCGAACTCTAAATATCCTTGAAATTGCTCCATTTGGATTGAAATTCGATTTGAACTGAAAGTAAAGTCTTTATTTTCTTGAGTTCTGAAATGACACATAGTGCGATACAGTCAAAATAAGGTATTAGATTACGAAAGCAATAGATACCTCATAAACAGGTAGACTGCTAACCGGATTCTCTATCTTTAATAGGTTTCTGTTCGTTATCTTATAGAATAACAAAACAGGATGATTTGAAATCCTTTATTTTTTAACCTAATCGCTCTTTTGATTTTGGAAATATATATATATTTTTATCAATATACTGCTTCTTTTACACATCCATCTCCAACCTAACCCAAACGGACTAGGGAAAAAAATAATTAGGACTCATGAAAAAATTGATAATAACACGCAAGAAAAAAATTCCTTCCCATACCCGTATTAGGTACTAATCTATTTTTAACATTTAATTAGATCGGGTAATTTTTCAAATTACGAATGGAAGCTCGTTTCTTTTTTTTTTTCCTGGAATCAGGAAAACTGGTTTTTTTACCCATCCATTTATATTTATTCACTCGACCCAAATTGGAATTCCTTTTTTTTTTCGACACCGAAAACAAGGTTGTACCGATTAGGAAAGCAAAAAAATGTTATTTGAATTCTCCCTTGATACGACATGCTATTTTTTCCATTCATTCCTTTCAGGATCAGTCGTGGTCTTACAAACTCTACCGCAGATCTGGACGAATCCTTTTCTTCATACAAATGTGTAAAAGATGCTAGTCGCACTTAAAAGCCGAGTACTCTACCGTTGAGTTAGCAACCCCAAAAAACAAAAAAAGAAAGTACTGCAAATATGTAGATACAACCAGAATAAAAAAAAAAAAAAAAAAAAAAAAATCCAGTTATGTGTGCGTCAGGGATAAATAGATCTATTTCTCTATGAGAGAATTATATTTGGTCAATACACTGTTGTCAATATGATTGTGAATTTTTAATATAGCGAAAAGAATAGAAAAAATAAATAAAAAGGTTTAACCCCTTGGTTTGTTAGTTCATACAATGAATGAAAACTAAGCCAGGTAGGGTAATCTAAAATCTTTTTATACTTTTTTAGACCCATTTTTTATGGCCTTTAATTTTTTATGAATAATGAATAAATTAAAATTATTCATATAATAATATCTATATATTTAGAAAATAATATATTAATATATATATTAATTTTATTCAGAATTAATATATTATTTTATATACAGTATTATTTTCTATTTCTATACAGTAAAATTTTGTATTTATACAAAAATTAGAATTTCTATAGATCCAAAATTATTTTCATAAATTTGTTTATGATTATAAAACATAGTAGTTGTTAGCAGGGTATTTTTTAGTATTCGTACCTTAGGAAGAATACTAATAATAAATCGAAATGCTAATAAATCAAAATAAATATGATGGAAGCGAAAGAGGAGGAAAGAGTAGATAAAATTTGATACCAAGCTATATAAGAGTCTTTCACATCCTCTTTTTTATATTTCATTAATTCAATTTCGTTTTATTAAGACTTAATTCCGTAAAAATCCCTGCCTTCTTTGAAATATCATGAACTGTTCTTGTTGGTTGAGCGCCCTTTTTAAGGAAATCGAGAATAGCAGGAAGATTTAAATAAGTTTGATTAGTTATCGGATCATAAAAACCCACTTTCCGAAGATCTCTTCCTTCTCTTCGGGATCGAACATCAATTGCAACGATTCGATAAACGGCTCATTGGGATAGATGTATATGAATAATACCCCCCCCTAGAAACGTATAAGAGGCTTTGGCCTCGTACGGCTCAAGAAAAAAAAATTCAATGAGTAGAAGTTAACTTTCTGTATAAAATTCAAATATTAAATAGATTAATAAAAAAATGAAATCAATTAGCCAGTAGTGAAACCCTAAATATTTTTTTCCATAAAAAGCATTCGTAACATTCGTACTCTCATAACTCAAGTTAAATAACTCTCAAATATCTCAACAGAGAATCCTTAAGTACTCTTTTTATTGAGTAGTCTCTAACCCTTTTTTTGTTTGTCTCATTTTTTAGAATCAATTTTGATTCTTCATTCTGATCTAGTTGTTCAAACAATTGAAAACTGGATTTCCTTGTTTCAGGATTCTTTATCCTTACTTTGAATCTTTGGGTTTAGACATGACTTCGGTGATCTTGAATCGTTTTATTAAAAAAGGGCAGCAACAAGCCCCTTATTTTGTTTATGATTTCTATCAAAGAATCATACAAACGCTTGATTCACGCATGATAGACTTTTGATTCAAAGAATTTTACAATTTTTAGAAAATTTCCTTTTCCATTGTAAAATTGCTTGAAAGGGCTTTTTTTTTTTCAATATAAAAATAAAAAGACTTACGAAGTTGTTCCAACTTATTGATTCGCACTAACCCTAGATCCTTACTCCTGCGAAAGGAATAAAAGCTTTCTATTCTCCTCGAGCTCCATCCTGTACTCTTTTTTATATTCAAAAAAAGTGTAGGACTCTAGTAAAATAGAACACAAAATGTCGAGCCAAGAGCACCTATATTCCTATATAAAAAGTGGCGGATCAAAAAATCCACAGCAGATCATGTCCTTCAATTCAAGTCGCACGTTGCTTTCTACCACATCGTTTTAAACGAAGTTTTACCATAACATTCCTCTAGTTTGTGTAATTGATTCAATTTTGGAATCATGAATAGTCATAGTTCAGTCAGTATATCGTAATCTATACTTTTTCTTTCTCTATGAATGGAATAGTGAATTTACGCGTAAAAGGTTCAGTCGGAATTAAAATGAATCCCATATTAGATTGTATATATGTAAAATCTAAATTTGAATAGAAATATATATTTATATATATAAATATATATATATTTTTTTAATTCAAACTCTTAGAATCTACGGTTCTACCTTACTTACCCGCATCACACACAAATAAAAAAGCAAATAGATTTTTTTGAATTCGGTTGAAATGATGAAAAATAAGTTGATTCGTCTTTTCATTTCAATATTTTATTCTTAAAAAATATTGGATTTTTAAACAGAAAGAGAAAGATGGTGTACAAAGGCGATAGAAGATTGATTCCGTAATGACTGTACTCTGGGACGGAAGGATTCGAACCTCCGAATAGCGGGACCAAAACCCGTTGCCTTACCGCTTGGCTACGCCCCATTTCGATTTTTATTCAAGACTACTAAAAGAGTAATATTGCTATTGGTTGTTCGTCAATTCAACTTCAGCCCAAATTAAATATAGATTACATTGGTGCTAGAGTTTTGACACGTGTAGATAGCAAATCAAACTGACTTTATTGATCATTACATAGAATTCAATTAAGATATTGTATGAAAATATTATTTCTTTAATTCTCATAAGAGAATGAAAGGATTTTTGATTGAGTAAGTTCAACAAAGTCTTTTTAGACTATCTTTCTTTATTTTTTTCCTTATATAAAAAATATATTAATAACTCAATCAAAATGAAATTATCCACAAGAACACCAATTTTTGTTATGCTTAATATATTTAATTTGATCTGTATTTGTTTTAATTCTGCCCTTTTTTCAAGCACTTTTTTAGTCGCCAAATTGCCGGAGGCCTACGCCTTTTTGAATCCAATCGTAGATGTTATGCCCGTAATACCTCTTTTCTTTCTTCTCTTAGCCTTTGTTTGGCAAGCAGCTGTAAGTTTTCGATGAAATTCTTAATACTGTCTTAGAAAAATTCACGATTTTTATTCTTCCAACAATTCAAAAGATCAAAAAAATCTTGACGTATGACCGAACTCTCAATTCAAACATTGAATTTTTTTGGTAGCCATACTAAATCTGGATCATTCTATTTCCTCAATTTTATCCTCTTTTCCCTAAATGAAAGAACCTAATTAGATTCGAGTTCACCAAAAAAAATATCTAGATGTTGGTATGCAAATCCGTTTGAATATGAAAGACTCGACTATTATCTTATTACAAATGACTTTCTGAAACCTTTTTTTTTATTTTTTTTTTTCTAGAAAAAAAATAAATCACTGGATTTATTGGTATCAAAATTAGCTATTTGGTATAAAAATAGAGAATCTATTCTCTTTTTTTTTGAAAAAAAAAAAGTAAGATCTTGGAGATTGTGTAATGCTTACTCTCAAACTTTTTGTATACACTGTAGTTATATTCTTTGTTTCTCTCTTCATATTTGGATTCCTATCTAATGATCCAGGACGTAATCCGGGACGTGAAGAATAAAAAAGAAAGGTTTTTTATTGCTTTATTTAATTAGTTAGTGGAAATGCTCGAATTTTATTAGGATTTTATCTATTACACATCATCAAAAGGAGAAAGGGAAAGAGAGGGATTCGAACCCTCGGTACGATTAACTCGTACAATGGATTAGCAATCCAACGCTTTAGTCCACTCAGCCATCTCTCCTAATCGAAAAGGGATACTTATTAGGTTCCATTAGACAAAAAAGGCTTGAAAAAAAACCTTCTCCACTTTATTCTTAAAAAACTTTCTTTTTTTGTATAGATTATTCTTTATTATATATATTTTTTTTTCATTTTCTATATTTTATTATATATATATAATTTCTTTTTTATTATATAAATATATTTCTCATCTATTTATATATATATAATTATATATATTACTATACTATATATATAACTTTTTTTATAGAACTTTCTCCGTAATTCTATTTACATAAAAAATGTAGATAAAGATTAGATAAAGAAAAGGCTCGAACTCGAAAGAGAAATAAATAAAACCACAATAATAGAAATAGAGAATCCTTTTGTTATTTTGTCTCGTCCAAACGCAAGTAAAAGATCTTTTTTATTTTAATAGCCTGGCCTGGTCAGTCCCCAGCCGGGCCTTTTTTTGTTAAAGTGAAAAAGACTCATCCGATGGATTTTTAGACAAAAAAGATCTGAAATTGAAAAAAAAAAATGGAATCTGCTTTTACTAATTTTATTAAGTCTACGCTAGAATTTTCTAATTTTTTTTTTCAGATTTTTTTATTACACTCCCGCTTACTTTGTTCGACAAAAGGTCAATTTATATGCAATAATTGCATTGTAGCGGGTATAGTTTAGTGGTAAAAGTGTGATTCGTTCCTTTAACCCCTTTAATAGTTAAAGGGTCTCTCGGTTTGATTAATCTTCCGATCAAAAACTTTATTTCTTAAAAGGGTTTAGTCCTTTACCTTTCAATGAAAGATTCAAGGAAGATTATAGATTCTCGTAATTTGTATCCAAAGACTCTAATCAATTGTAAATTTGGATTATGAAATTCCGAAACATAATTTTTGAATTGGATGACTATTTACAATTCAATAAGTATAACAAGAGGATCCATGGATAAAGCTAGAAAAGTTTCTTTCTAATCGTAACTAAATCTTCAGTTCTATTCATTGTTTGGTATAGAAAAAATTGAAGCAAAATAGCTATTAAACGAGAACTTTGGTTTACTAAAGACATCGACATATTATATTGTTTTAGCTCGGTGGAAACAAAATACTTTTCCTAAGGATTCCGTTAAATAGAAATAAAGAACGAAGTAACTAGAAAGATTGTTCGAGTTCTCCTTTTCTATCTTCTAGAAGGATCATCTAGAAAGCAAAATTTTCTGTGAAAGCACCCGGACGGAAAAAGAAGCTAACATAGGTGTTATGGGTCGAATTTTTATTTTGATTTCGTTCCCGTCTTATTTTATTTGGGAATTTCTCCATCCATCATAAAGGAGCCGAATGAAATCAAAGTTTCATGTTCGGTTTTGAATTAGAGACGTTAAAAATATAAAAAAGATCAATCGACGTCGACTAAAACCCTTAGCCTTCCAAGCTAACGATGCGGGTTCGATTCCCGCTACCCGCTCTAAATTCTAAATTGCCCCTTTTTTTTATTAGAGACAATTTTCTCTATTAGAATTGTCTAATAGCAATTGTGTATTGAATTCACTTCAATACACAATTGCTAAAAAGATTTCGCACATTCTTTTTTTTTTTACAATTGGAAAGTAAAAAAAAGCGAAAAGCGTCCATTGTCTAATGGATAGGACATAGGTCTTCTAAACCTTTGGTATAGGTTCAAATCCTATTGGACGCAATATCAATATAGATATAAATATATTGATATTTATCTATTATTTCCATTTCTATATATTATATAGAATATATTTTTATTCTATTTAGAAAAAAGATAAGAAAGAAATAGAATAAGAAAGAAATTCTGAATGCTTTAAGATTTAATATTAAACAGATATTAGTTATATACTTCTTATAGTTATAGAATTTCTTCAAAATTAAATTAAAGAATAAATTTGACTAAAGAATCAAAAATAAGAATGATCCATTTCTTTTCTTTTTTTTTATAATTTCTCCTGAAGTAGAAAACGTTCCAGTTGCTCTTGAATACCTTCTTTCAAAAAGTTTTCTGCTTCAGCGGTTAATGTCTTGGTAGAGGATATGATTTCTTGGAACTGA